CTGAATTTTGGGTTGTTCGGTCAAGTAACGGAAACTCAATAGAATTCATAACTGTCTCAATGGAATCTTTTCCTTCTTTTTGATTTTGATTGTCTGAATATTCAGGAGCTAAGACCATTCCAATGCTCCTTTTCGCCATGCATAAACTGAACCAACAATTGGGATAAGCACGAAAATTAAAGCTTCTATAAATACAGATACACCCAATACATCGAAACTCATTGCCCATGGATAAAGAAAGACCGTTTCAACATCAAAAACAACAAAAACTAGAGCAAACATATAATAACGGATTCGGAATTGTAACCAAGCATCCCCCATGGGTTCTATACCCGATTCATAACTAGAGAGCTTCTCTGGTCCTTCACTAATCGGGGCTAAAACTCCGGAAATTAGAAATGCCAAAATAGGAATAACACTTGATATTATTAGAAATGCCCAGAAGATATCATATTCGTGAAGCAGAAACATAGATGTACTCCTATGAATGTGGAATATACCGAATTAGTCGATTCGAATCGGAATTGTCAATTCATCCATAACTGCTTAGTCGAAACAAAGATTTTGATCGAACCACATAGTTTCGTTTGTTTGCTGTGGGTCATGTCTCGTTTCAAGATTTATCCAACGTAATCTCACTTACTTCGATTCTATTTCGATATAGTGTACACATATCATGCTCTTATACAAATAAAATTCTCTCAATTTCACTTTGCCTCGGATTCTCTATAAAAAGGGAATGAAAGAATATATTCAATTAAATAATATGAATTGAAATAATATTCATATTCATAAATAAAATGAATAAAAGAAAGATTCAATTAAATATTAAACATAAATGTTATGTTAAAATTGAAATATTCAATTAATATAATCAAAGAAGAGGTCTGGCTCATTTTTTCTCTTTTTTTTTTTGCTTAGTGATTTAGAATATAGTCAGTAGTCAGATGTAGTAGAATGTCTAGGGATTTCCATCTCGTTATGGTATATTCTACTCGGTTGGCGTTCGTGTATTCTTTTCATTAAGATCTGGATAGAGGATCATTGCTTCTATTGATTCGATACGGATACAGAAACAGAATGCATCGACCAATTAGATTCTCTCTCCTTGTCCCAGATTTATACTTAATTGATTTTATTCAATCCGTTGAATTCTGAGGAACCCTTATATATAAGTTCCTATACCCAAATTAGAGACTTTGGACCTGTACTACCCCGACCTTACCCCCCAGAAACAATCGAATTATTTAATTCGAGTTCGAAGTCTTGAAAGAGCATTCCATTTCGGACCAATTTCTAGGACTAAAGATCTTGATTTGGAATGACTCGAAATACTTGTTAATGTAATAATATCTAGTAAGACCAACGGTTAGGCTTCGTGACAATAAAAAGGCTTCTTTTGAAACAAACCTACACAATGGAGCATAGTGCAGTGGTAGAGTCGGATGAATTGTAAATGATCTACAGAAGATACTTCTAATGGAATGGAATCACGCGTTGTCGAACGATTCGACAGACCCACTCATAAAAATAAAAATAGAAGAGGGCACAAACATTGATTAGGACCAAGTCATTATCTCTGAAACTGGGGTTGTTGTTCCACCAAAAAGTGATGAGTTGGGGGATTCCTAACTCATCCAAGTTCAAATGGCCCCCAATCTTCTTGCATAAAGTCTGCATCGGTAGAATTGGAATGATGAGCAATTGGATTGGAGTAAATTGGAATACAAAAAAATAAGTATTGTACAGAAACAGAAAAATAACTACTTGTTTTGCCAGGCCGGTTATACGAAGAAAAGCCTATTTTACAATGAAACTTACCAACTTCGTTTTTGAAACTCCGGCTTACAAATACAAGAACAAGAATAGGTACTAGATCCATGTGACTTACTATTCGATTTGATTTGGTTGGGTCAGGTTGGAGTTTTTAGCCAGGCTCATGTTATGATTTTGACTTCATAAATTGACTTGGGTATACCAAAGCAAAGGTGTATCACTAAATCTTTGATCATGGACAAGAAAAGAGGAAAAAGTCGTATGTCATTCACACACGAAGATTAATGAAGAAGAATGGCTTTGTTTATCCGAGATTTGAAAATGATCCGATTGGATCCATTGGAATAAATTCTTGTTTTCATTTTCATGCCCCGAGGGATCGATCTCCGTGAGCATGTGGGAATGATTCCATTTCTATGGACCAATCAACCGGCCAGCCACAAGCAAGCATTAATTAGGAAATGAAAACTATACAAAAAAGTATAGGGCTATACGGACTCGAACCGTAGACCTTCTCGGTAAAACAGATCAAACTGATTATTGTCGAAATGATTCGAACTGTTTCAAAGACCCAACATGCATTTTTTTTGCATTGGGCTCTTTCATTAACTGATAGAAAGATCAGCTCGTTCACCATATTTTTTCTTGACAGGAAGATAACGAGATGGCTCCATGGGCTCTGATTCATTATTTGTATTCTGATTCAGGAGCAATACCAAAGTGT